TTCTTGCTACGGAGCCCGTAAAGGGGTTGTGGATACTGCTGTACGAACATCAGATGCTGGATATCTTACACGTCGACTTGTTGAAGTGGTTCAACACATTGTTGTACGTCGAACAGATTGCGGTACGATTCGCGGGATTTCTGTAAATACCCGAAATGGAATGATACCAGAAAGAATTTTGATACAAACATTAATTGGTCGTGTAGTAGCAGACGATATATATATCGGTTCACGGTGCATTGTCGTTAGAAATCAAGATATTGGAATTGGACTTATCAATCGATTCATAACTTTTCAAACACAACCAATATTTATTCGAACCCCCTTTACCTGTAGGAATACGTCTTGGATCTGCCGATTGTGTTATGGGCGGAGTCCTATTCATGGGGACCTGGTAGAATTGGGAGAAGCTGTAGGTATTATTGCTGGTCAATCTATTGGCGAACCGGGAACTCAACTAACATTAAGAACTTTTCATACTGGTGGAGTATTCACAGGGGGTACTGCAGAATATGTGCGAGCCCCCTCGAATGGAAAAATAAAATTTAATGAAGATTTAGTTCACCCTACACGTACACGTCATGGATATCCTGCTTTTATATGTAATATAGACTTGTATGTAACTATTGAAAGTGACGATATTATACATAACGTGATTATTCCACCAAAAAGTTTTCTATTAGTTCAAAATGATCAATATGTAAAATCAGAACAAGTGATTGCTGAGATCCGCGCGGGAACATCTACTTTTAATTTGAAAGAAAGGGTTCGAAAACATATTTATTCTGACTCAGAAGGCGAAATGCATTGGAGTACCGATGTGTACCATGCATCCGAATTTTTGTATAGTAATGTACATATCTTACCAAAAACAAGTCATTTATGGATCTTATCAGGAAAGTCGTGCAGGTCTGATACAATCCATTTTTTACTTCGCAAGGATCAAGATCAAATTAACATTGATTCTCTTTCTACTGGAAAAAGAAATATTTCTAATCTTTTAGTAAGTAATGATGAAGTAAAACTAAAATTATTAAGTTTGAAGACTTTTGGTACAAAAGAAAAGGGGATTAGCAATTATTCAATATTGAATCAAATGATATGTACGGATCATTCTCATTTAATGTATCCTGCTATTTTTCACGATACTTTTTATTTATTGGCCAAAAGACGAAGAAATCGATTTCTTATTCCATTCCAATCGATTCAAGAACGAAAGAACGAACTAATGCGCCCTTCTGGTGTTTCCATTGAAATACCTATCAATGGTATTTTTCATAGAAATAGTATTTTTGCTTATTTCGATGATCCTCAATACAGAAGACAGAATTCAGGAATTACTAAATATAGAACTATAGGAATTCATTCCGTTTTTCAAAAAGAAGATTTCATTGAGTATCGAGGAATCAAAGAATTAAAGCCAAAATACCAAATCAAAGTAGATCGATTTTTTTTTATTCCCGAAGAAGTGCATATTTTACCCGAATCTTCTTCCATAATGGTACGGAATAATAGTCTCGTTGGAATAGGAACACCAATCACTTTCAATATAAGAAGTCGAGTAGGCGGATTGGTCCGATTAGAAAAGAAAAAAAAAAAAATCGAATTAAAAATATTTTCTGGAAATATCCATTTTCCCGGAGAGAGGGATAAGATATCCCGACACAGTTCTATCTTGATACCACCCGGAACGGTAAAAAAAAAATGGAAGGAATCAAAAAAAATGAATAATTGGATCTATGTCCAATGGATCGCAACTACCAAGAAAAAGTATTTTGTTTTGGTTCGACCTGTAATTTTATATGAAATACCGGACAGTATCGATTTTATAAAACTTTTTCCCCAAGATCTATTCCAGGAAAGGGATAATCTGGAACTCAAAGTTGTCAATTATATTCTTTATGGAAATGGAAAATCCATTCGGGGAATTTCCGACACAAGGATTCAATTAGTTCGGACTTGTTTAGTCTTGAATTGGGATCAAGGCAAAAAAAGCCCTTCTATTGAGGAGGCCCCCTCTTCCTTTGTTGAAGTAAGTACAAATGGTTTGATTGAGTATTTTCTAAGAATTGACTTAGTAAAATCGAATACTTCATATATCAGAAAAAGAAATGACCCATCTGGTTTAGGATTGATCGCGGATAATGAATCGGATCGGATCAATATCAATCCATTTTTTTCCATTCATTACAAGGCAAAAATTAAAAAATCACTTAGCCAAAATCACGGAACTATTCGTATGTTGTTGAATAGAAATAAGGAATGCCGATCTTGGATAATTTTGTCATCATCTAATTGTTTTCAAATAAGACCATTCAACAATGTTAAATATCACAATGGGATAAAAAAAAATCCTAAAATTTCAATTAATAATAATAATTCATTAGGTCCTTTAGGAATAGCCCGTCAAGTTGGAAATTTTTATTCACTTTACCGTTTAATAACTCATAATCAAATATCAATAATGAAAAATTTCCAACTTGACAAAATAACGGAAATTTTTCAAGTAATTCAATATTATTTAATGGACGAAAATGATAAAATTTTTAAACCCGATCTAGACAGTCATATCGTTTTGAATCCATTCCATTTGAATTGGTATTTTCTCCATCATTATTATTGTGAAAAAACGTTTACAATAATTAGTCTTGGACAATTTATTTGTGAAAATATATGTATAGCTAAAATGAAAAATGGACCACATCTAAAACTAAAATCGGGTCAAGTTATAACTGTTCAAATGGATTCTGTAATAATAAGATCGGCTAACCCATATTTGGCGACTCCAGGAGCAACCATTCATGGCCATTATGGAGAAATCCTTTATCAAGGAGATATTTTAGTTACATTCCTATATGAAAAATCGAGATCCGGTGATATAACACAAGGTCTTCCAAAAGTGGAACAGATATTAGAAATACGTTCGATTGATTCAATATCGATGAATCTCGAAAAAAGAATTGATGCTTGGAATGAGTGTATAACAAGAATTCTCGGCATTCCTTGGGGATTCTTGATTGGTGCTGAGCTAACTATAGCGCAAAGTCGTATTTCTTTGGTTAATAAAATCCAAAAGGTTTATCGATCCCAGGGAGTACACATCCATAATAGACATATCGAAATTATTGTGCGTCAAATAACATCCAAAGTTTTGGTTTCAGAAGATGGAATGTCTAATGTATTTTTACCTGGTGAATTAATTGGATTATTGCGAGCAGAACGAACTGGGCGTGCCTTGGAAGAAGCAATTTGTTACCGAGCTTTATTGTTGGGAATAACAAAAACATCTCTGAATACTCAAAGTTTCATATCCGAAGCGAGTTTTCAAGAAACTGCTAGAGTTTTAGCAAAAGCCGCTCTTCGGGGTCGTATTGATTGGTTGAAAGGTCTTAAAGAGAATGTTGTTTTAGGGGGGATGATACCCGTTGGTACCGGATTCAAAAGAATAATGCACCGTTCAAGGTCAAGGCAATATAACAAAATTACCTTGACAAAAAAAAAATTATTCGAAGTAGAAATTCGAAATCTTTTGTTCCATCACAGAAAATTATTTGAAATGAAAAGAATCAAATAATTTTCTGTGATACATTAGAACTATAGGATTGAATGCGCTTTTAGGAAGCATTCCATTCATCCCTTTAAATGCAGTCATTTGATTGGGTAATTTTGATTTGGTAATTTTGGTAATAAAGTATAATAAATATAAAAAATGAATGACCTGATTCTATATTAACGGCCAATCGTCTAGAAAAGAGAAGGTTCCATCGGAACAATTATTTATTGCTATTTCAGGATACCTGGTCTCGTTTTTTTTCACTTAAAAAAAACGTGTGGGGATAAATGACAAAAAGATATTGGAACATAACTTTTGAAGAGATGATGGAAGCTGGAGTTCATTTTGGCCATGATACTCGGAAATGGAATCCTCGAATGGCACCTTTTATATCGGCAAAGCGTAAAGGTATTCATATTACAAATCTTACTCGAACTGCTCGTTTTTTATCAGAAGCTTGTGATTTGGTTTTTTATGCAGCAAGCATAGGAAAACAATTCTTAATTGTTGGTACAAAAAAAAAAGCAGCCGATTCAGTAACACGGGCTGCAATAAGAGCTCGATGTCATTATGTTAATAAAAAATGGCTCGGAGGTATGTTAACGAATTGGTATACTACAGAAACGAGACTTCGTAAGTTCAGGGACTTGAGAACGGAGCAAAAGACAGGGAAACTGAACTCTCTTCCAAAAAGAGATGCCGCTATGTTCAAGAGACAATTATCTCATTTGGAAACATATCTGGGTGGCATAAAATATATGACAGGGTTACCCGATATAGTAATAATCGTTGATCAGCAAGAAGAATATACGGCTCTTCAAGAATGTATCACTTTGGGAATTCCAACGATTTGTTTAATCGATACAAATTGTGACCCAGATCTAGCAGATCTTTCGATTCCAGCTAATGATGATGCTATAGCTTCAATCCGATTAATTCTTAACAAATTAGTTTTTGCAATTTGTGAGGGTCGTTCTAGCTATATACGAAATTTTTGATTAATAATAAGATAAATCAATTTTTAGATTTGGTTGGGCGATCATAGATTTATGGAATCGGTTATTATAGCATTACAAAATTGTGCAAAAATAAATATTTTGTGATTAGTAGGTATTCAAAATAGAAAAGGAAATGGTTGAATCAAAATAATTCCCTTTCAAGTTATATATATATTTTTTTTAGAGGGCAGGGCAATATGAATGTTCTATTATGTTACATCAACACATTAATCTATGATATATCTGCTGTCGAAGTAGGTCAACATTTGTATTGGCAAATAGGGGATTTTCAAGTGCATGCTCAAGTACTTATTACCTCTTGGGTTGTAATTGCTATCTTATTAATTTCAACCATTCTAGTTGTTAGAAATCCGCAAACTATTCCAACGTCCGGTCAGAATTTCTTTGAATATGTCCTTGAATTCATCCGAGACGTGAGCAAAACTCAGATTGGAGAAGAATATGGTCCGTGGGTTCCGTTTATTGGAACTTTGTTTCTATTTATTTTTGTTTCGAATTGGTCAGGGGCTCTTTTGCCTTGGAAAATTATAAAGTTACCTCATGGAGAATTAGCTGCACCCACAAATGATATAAATACTACTGTTGCATTAGCTTTACTTACGTCAGTAGCCTATTTCTATGCGGGTATTTCAAAAAAAGGATTGGCTTATTTTGGTAAATACATCCAACCAACTCCAATCCTTTTACCAATTAACATCTTAGAAGATTTTACAAAACCCTTATCACTTAGTTTTCGACTTTTCGGAAATATATTAGCTGATGAATTAGTAGTTGTTGTTCTTGTTTCGTTAGTACCTTTAGTAGTTCCTATACCTGTTATGTTTCTGGGATTATTTACAAGCGGTATTCAAGCTCTTATTTTTGCTACCTTAGCTGCGGCTTATATAGGTGAATCCATAGAAGGCCATCATTGATTAGTTATCAAAATAGTCTTTTTTTTGACCAATTTGTATTTTACTCCAATGAATATTATTTTTATTTATTATTTTGTTCATTCAATTAGAACTATAAACATATTCAACCTTTGTTATTAGTATATTAATTAATATTCTTAATTAGATGTCAAAATTGATTAATATATTTAATTATTAGTAATATTAATTAATTATTAGTATATTATATTTAATTAATATTAGATTGGGAACTATAATTTCGGATGATATCTACGTTGTTTACGACATGTGATTCAAAAAAAAAGATGTTATATCGAACTACAAAATATTTCCGTTTCATTCACATTTAATAATTGACAAAAGTTTATTTGATTTTCCTAAATAAAATTAAATTCGAATATTTCCATAGTAATAATTTGGTCTTTCGAATTGATTTAGATTAATTCGATCCATATGGGAAAATAATGAATAAAAGAAAGGACAAAAAATAGGGTGAGGGGGTCGAACGAACTAAGTGTATATAGAATCTAATCGTTATAAGACAACTCTTAGTTTTTTAGGGGTTTCCAAGAATGATTCTCGAATCCTATTGAATCTAAGGTATAACTAATTGGTTTACGGTATCGAACAAACACATGTATATGTCATAGTAGATATTCATTAGTTATATATGACTATCTAAATTAGTCCTGCTACTACTCTAAATTTAGGTATTGAATAACTCAAAAATGGAAATAAAGAAAAAGAAAGAACGAAGAATTAAAAGAATGGTTCAAAATTTAAGATAAGAACTAAAATTGTATGTATTCACAAAAAACTACATGGATAGAAACGAAAAAAATGAATATCGAAGTTATTTGGATAATTCAATAAAAATTATTCATGAATTAAACTTCGACTAGATAAATGAAGAATGAAATAATTAAGTCATAATTTCTTGGTTGATTATATTATTAACTATTTCTTTTCTTTATTTTATTTGGAATAGGAGAAACTTATCATGGATCCACTGATTTCTGCTGCTTCTGTTATCGCTGCTGGGTTGGCCGTCGGGCTTGCTTCTATTGGACCTGGAGTTGGTCAAGGTACAGCTGCAGGGCAAGCTGTAGAAGGGATTGCGCGACAACCGGAAGCAGAGGACAAAATAAGGGGTACTTTATTACTGAGTCTGGCTTTTATGGAAGCTTTAACTATTTATGGGCTGGTTGTAGCATTAGCACTTTTATTTGCCAATCCTTTTGTTTAATCTTTTAAACAAATAGAAAAAGAAAAATACATATTGTTTTTTCCGTGGACTTTCATTGCTGCTATTGCTTTTTTTTTATATTTATATATATATATTCTTTCTATATCTATATATATATTCCGATTTAACTCCTACAATTTATTCTTCATTCGGATTAACATACTGATTCGCCTTCTTCCGTCCCTTTATTTAGTCCAATGAGCGCCCCCTTTTTTAATTTAGAATTGAAAACAACTAGATATTTTGCAATTGACATAAGAACTAGTATCTACTTCTAAGAGGTATTATTCTTATGAGGAATCTTTCAATTGACTAACCAATTCAAAATATAGAATATATTTATTAATAAATATATTCTATATTCTCTAATAGATAGAATAAAATTCTTATTATATTCATATTCTTATTAGTAATTCATATTAATTAATTATTAGTTAGTAAGAAATAAAAATATTATACAAACTTTAATTTAATAAAAAAAACGAATAAAAAAATCAAAAAACTGGGAATCGTAGAAACAAAATTAGTCTATCCATAAGAGGAGATGCGATCATATGAAAAATATAACCGATTCTTTTCTTTGCTTCATTTACTGGCCATCCGCCGGAAGTTTCGGGTTTGATACTGATATTTTAGCAACAAATCTAATAAATCTAAGTGTAGTGCTAGGTGTATTAATTTTTTTTGGAAAGGGAGTGTGTGCGAGTTGTTTATTTCAAAGAATAGATTGGATCCAACCAACTGCACTTTTTTCGTTATAACTAGAAAAACGTGCATGATCCGGCGAAT